CCTGGCGGTATCAAGATGCCACTGTGTCGGGATATCTTATCTGTCTTGTCCGGAAAATGGATATCCCCCGAAAAGATTTTTAGTTCAATCCTTTTTTTTTTTCTCTCCACTCGGATCAACCCGCCGACTTGGCTTCTTATATTTAAAGTGATTCGTGTATCGACTCCAATGATACTATAGTTCTGTACCATTATGGCAGAGGATTCGGGTAAAATATGCACTTCTTCGGGAATGAAAAAAAAGCGATCTACTTTCATTTCGTATTTTGTCTTAAATTTTTGGACTCCTCGATACTCAATCATATCCTCTTTTTGGATGATTGAGTCCGCCTTTAGAGTCCCATATTTAAGAATTCCGGAACTCTTTCTTCTGTATCTAGGATCATCAAAAAAAGCAAAAATACTATTTCTACGGAAAATACCATTTATGGGTATTTCTATTGAGATACCTGACTGCGGTATGAATTCTTTCTCTTGCTCTGGAATCGATTTGAATGGAATGATAAATCTATTTCTTCGCCTTTTTGCTAATAAATCCGAGTTCTCATGAAAAATATCAGAATATATGAAATTATAATGACTAGTACCTGCGATTCCATTCAATTCTGAATAATCGGGAATCCCGGATTTTTTTTTATCATAAAAATCTGAACTAAAAAATTTTTGGCTCGCTTGATCGTTATTCCCTGAGAGGCTATAAATAGATTTTCTTTCGATGGGAAGAAAGGGTATGTTCATTTGATCTTGATCTTTGTGGATCGAAAAAAGAATTAGACTAGATCCGCATGAACCTCCTGATAATATCCATAAATGACTTGTTTTTGGTAAGAGATGGACATTACTATATGTAAATTCGGGTGCATGGGACACATCAGTACTCCAGTGCATTTCGCCCTCTGAGTCAGAATAAATATATTTTCTAACCCTCTCTTTAAAATGAAAAGTGTATGTTCCCTCGCGAATCTCAGCAATCACCTGTTCTGATTCCACATATTGATCATTTTGAACTAAAAGAAAACTTTTTGGTGGAATAGTCACGCTATGTATAATATCTTCGCTCTCAATAATTACAGACAAGTCTATATAACATAGAAAGGCAGGATGCCCGTGACGTGTACGTGTAGGATGAACCAAATCCTCATTGAATTTTATTTTTCCATTATAAGGGGCTCGTACATGTTCGGCAGTACCTCCTGTAAATACTCCGCCGGTATGAAAGGTTCTTAATGTTAGTTGAGTCCCCGGTTCGCCAATAGATTGACCCGCAATAATACCTACAGCTTCCCCCAATTCAACTAGGTCACCATGAGTGGGGCTCCGACCATAACATAATCGACAGATCCAAGACGTACTCCGACAAGTAAAGGGAGTTCGAATAGATATTGATTGTGTTCCAAAGGTTATTAATCGGTTGACAAGTCCAATCCCAAGATCTTGATTTCGAAAGGCGACACATCGGGAACCTATATATATATCGTCTGCTAAGACACGACCAATTAATGTTTGAATAAAAATTCTTTCTGACATCATCCGATTTTTATTTCGAGGACTTACAGAAATCCCTCGGATAGTGCCACAATCTGTTCTACGTACAACAATATGTTGAACTACTTCAACAAGTCGACGCGTAAGATATCCAGCATCTGACGTGCGTACAGCAGTATCTACAACTCCTTTACGGGCTCCATAGCAAGAAATAATATATTCTGTTAAAGATAGTCCTTCGCGTAAATTGCTTTGAATAGGTAAATCAATCATTTGTCCTTGGGGATCCGACATTAATCCTCTCATACCTACTAATTGATGTACTTGAGATGCATTTCCCCTAGCCCCCGAAAAAGACATCATATGGACTGGGTTGAAAGGGTCCGTCATCCTAAAATTAGGATTCATTTCTTGTCGCAAATATTCACTTGTAGCATACCATATCTCAATAGATTGGCGTAATTTTTCTACCGCATGTACATTCCCATAATGATGGTGTTTTTCCAAAATCAAACTTTGTTGTTCAGCATCTTGGACAAGCCAGCCCTTGGAAGGTATCGTTAAAAGATCATCAATTCCTAATGAAATGGATGTAGCAGTGGCTTGCTGGAAACCTAGAGTCTTTACTTGATCTAGGATGTGTGATGTATATGCCATCCCGAAGTGATCTATTAATCGGCTAATAAGTCGTTTAATAGCAGTTCCATCTATCACTTTATTGTGAAATACCAGATTGGCCCGTTCCGCCATAAGTACCTCCATATTCTGCTGAATGGGATTCGACAATGAGTTTGAGTCAATGATTGCAAAACTTCCTTTTCTCGATCTTGATTTGCGTAGAATTTTAGGTCAAGAACTATGCTACGGTCCGAGTTGAATCGGAGAGGTCTGAATTAACACGGGTGTACTAGAATTACTTTTTTTTTAATACCATATTATTAGGTATCATACGAACAGGCTTGAGAAAAACCTTGTATAGCTTCCTCGATTTCTCGATAAAAAGAAATATGACCAAC